CTAATATTCTTGCGGAATATATAGCTTTACAATTAAAAAATAGAGTTTCGTTTCGAAAGGCAATGAAAAAAGCTATTGAATTAACTGAACAAACGGGTACAAAAGGAATTCAAGTGCAAATTGCAGGGCGTATCGACGGAAAAGAGATTGCACGTGTCGAATGGATCAGAGAAGGCAGGGTTCCCCTACAAACAATTCGCGCTAAAATTGATCACTGTTCCCATACGATTAGAACTATCTATGGAGTCTTAGGCATCAAAATTTGGATATTTGTAAACCAAGAATAAGAAAATAAGAATAATGGACCTTTCTTTATCTCGCCATTCTGCTTAGCGATAGAAAAAATTTCTAAACTCTTTTATTATTTTATCTTAATCAAAGAAAAACGAACAATTCTAATTTTATAAGGTTTAATAAAAATTTGATTTACCCTTTAATTTAGATTTTAGTATAATTGCTATGCTTAGTGTGTGACTCGTTAGTTTTTTATTTAGAGTTTAGAATTGAGATTGAAAAAAAAAAGGCTGACTCCACTCTAAACTTAGTAACTATCAAAACTAAATAAACTAAAAACTAATAACCAATTTATTGCTTCGTATTGTCGAGATCCCAAGAAACAGTCACTATATGACTGAATCGATCATATAGTTGTAGCAATTGAAATTCTTTTCATAAAAAAAGAAATCTGATTATGAATTGTGAAACAAAAAAAAAGGGATGTGGAAAAATGGAAGAATGATAGAAAGAGAGAATAAAGATCTCAATGATATATGATTTCCATATGTATGGTTTATGAAGAATCACCCCATAAAAAAGGCAGTGTTATAAAGCATCAACATCAATATAAAATAAAGATATCAAATATACAATTAAAATAATTAAAATATAATAAGAAATATAAAAATAAAGAAATATAAGAAAAGAAATTAAATTGAAATAATTTAATTAATAAGAATCTAAACAATCTAATCAATCTGGATAATAAAGTAGATTATCTATCTATTAATATAGAATAGAAAAAATAGATGAATAATTTCATCGAGCTTCGGGTTAAGAAAAACTGAGGAGATTGACTCGGAAACAAAGAACATATTTTGTTGGGAGCTCCATTGCAGAGTTCAGGCCTAAGCATTAATGGAGAAGCTATAGGAACGATGGAACCTGTGACTACATAGGATTTTCTTGAAAAAGAATCAATCCTAATGATTCATTGGGTAGGATGGCGAAATGAACCAAGAAAAAATGGATTTCTCCGGAAGGGTCATGAATTGACCCTACAAATGAAGGAGGAAAGAGTCAATATTCGCCCGCGAACCCTTTTTTTAGTTTTCTTTAATTTAATAATTTCATTTATTGGATGACTTTTGGCGTGATTAAATAGAGGTAAAGTAAAATACTTTTGTATATGTAAGGTTATTGAATCATTTCATTCGCGAGGAGCTGGATGAGAATAAATTCTCATGTCCGGCTCTCTTTAATTTAATAATTTCATTTATTGGATGACTTTTGGCGTGATTAAATAGAGGTAAAGTAAAATACTTTTGTATATGTAAGGTTATTGAATCATTTCATTCGCGAGGAGCTGGATGAGAATAAATTCTCATGTCCGGCTCTGCAGTAGAGATGGAATTCAGAAAAAACCATCAACTATAACCCCAAAAGAACCAGATTTCGTAAACAACATAGAGGTAGAATGAAGGGAATATCTTGCCGAGGCAATCGTATTTGTTTTGGCAGATACGCTATTCAGGCACTTGAACCTGCTTGGATCACAGCTAGACAAATAGAAGCAGGGCGAAGAGCAATGACACGATATGCGCGTCGTGGTGGGAAGATATGGGTACGTATCTTTCCCGACAAACCTGTTACAGTAAGACCTACGGAAACACGTATGGGTTCGGGCAAGGGATCCCCCGAATATTGGGTATCCGTTGTGAAACCGGGCAAAATACTTTATGAAATGAATGGAGTATCAGAAACTGTAGCCAAAGCAGCTATGAAAATAGCTGCATGCAAAATGCCTATACGAACTCAATTTGTTATTTCAGGATAGGGAAACAAAAGTAAAAGAAAGGAGTATTGAGAATGAAAAAACAACCGCGGATTTCTTTATCTCTGGAGAGACAATATTTCTTTTTTCTCTTATCCCTTGCATTTAAATAAGAGATTACAATAAAAATTATATGATTCAACCTCAGACCCTTTTGAATGTAGCGGATAACAGTGGAGCTCAAGAATTGATGTGTATTCGAATCATAGGAACTAGTAATCAACGATATGCTCATATTGGCGATGTTATTGTTGCTGTAATCAAAGAAGCAGTGCCCAACATGCCTCTAGAAAGATCAGAAGTAATTAGAGCTGTGATTGTACGCACGTGTAAAGAACTCAAACGTGACAACGGCATGATAATACGATATGATGACAATGCAGCGGTTATCATTGATCAAGAAGGAAATCCAAAAGGAACTCGAATTTTTGGTGCGATTACTCGGGAATTGAGACAGTTGAATTTTACTAAAATAGTTTCATTAGCACCCGAAGTCTTATAGATGAAAATAGGATAGATATATCCTATTTTCTATATATATCTATATAGAATATTCTAGAATATATCTATATAGAATATTCTAGAATATAGAATAATGGAATATTCAAACATCTGAAATAGATCCGATTAATAGATTGTGTCTCATGCATATACTTTTAATTTATAATAATTTTTTATAATTTCAGAATAAAAAAAAAAGAAGCATGTTGATTATATTAAAATGAGGAGGCACCAATAACTAAAGTTAGTCATGGGTAGGGACATTATTGCCGATATAATAACTTCTATAAGAAATGCTGACATGGATCAAAAGGGAAGAGTTCAAATAGTATCTACTAATATTACTAAAAACATTGTGAAAATACTTTTACGAGAAGGTTTTATTGAAAACGTTCGAAAACATCAAGAAAGTCAAAAAAATTTCTTGGTTTCAACCTTGCGACATAGAAAGACTAGGAAAGGGAATAAAATAGTTTTAAAGCGTATCAGCCGACCAGGTCTACGAATCTATTCCAACTATCAACGAATTCCTAAGATTCTAGGTGGAATGGGAATTGTAATTCTTTCTACTTCTCGAGGTATAATGACAGATCGAGAAGCTCGACTAGAAAAAATTGGAGGAGAAATTTTGTGTTATATATGGTGATTCTCCTGGATACCCTAATTTTCTCTCGAACTTACTATTTGTAAAATAGAGAGGAGAAATTAATTATAGAACTCTTCCTCTATTAGTTGATACTTAAAGGGGGTTTCCCTGGAATGAAAGAACAAAAATTGATTCATGAGGGTTTAATCACTGAATCACTTCCCAACGGTATGTTCCGAGTTCGGTTAGATAATGAAGATCTAATTCTAGGTTATATTTCAGGGAGAATCCGGCGCAGTTTTATACGTATACTACCCGGAGATAGGGTCAAAATCGAAATGAGTCGTTATGATTCAACCAGGGGACGTATAATTTATAGACTTCGCAAAAAAGATTTGAACGATTAGATCAGTCTTTTCAACATCCTTTTCGTAGGAATGTAATTCGAAGTTCAAAAATGCAATAAACTGATTTTTGTTTCAAAAAAAAATAGATTCCGAATGAAGGTAAGGAATGATAAATATGAAAATTAGGGCTTCTGTTCGTAAAATTTGTGAAAAATGTCGCCTGATTCGTAGGCGGGGGCGAATTAGAGTCATTTGTTCCAATCCGAGACATAAACAGAGACAGGGGTAATCCTTCTCAAGTTCTAAATCAATAACTTTTTCAAAGAAAAACCCATGTACATGTAAAAAGAAAGAAGAAAGGATTCATTTTCATATGAAATGGATATCCGCCGCGTATCTTTCTGTAGATTTCTGATTCTTCTTTCTTTTATTATTATGAATCTGATATAATAAAATATGAAAAAACCCACAGCAAAAATTGATTTACGTAAGAATGCACGTATTGGTTCACATAAGAATGAACGTAGAATACCAAAAGGAGTTATTCATGTTCAAGCGAGTTTCAACAATACTATTGTAACTGTTACAGACGTACGAGGTCGGGTGGTTTCTTGGGCTTCTGCAGGTACTTCTGGATTCAGAGGCACAAGAAAAGGAACACCCTATGCTGCTCAAGCAGCAGCGTTTAATGCTATTCGTACAGTCGTTGAACAGGGTATGCAACGAGCAGAAGTTATGATAAAGGGTCCAGGTCTCGGAAGAGATGCGGCATTACGAGCCATTCGTAGAAGTGGGATGCTCTTAAGTTTCGTACGTGATGTAACACCCATGCCGCATAATGGATGTCGCCCCCCTAAAAAAAGACGTGTGTAGAAAGAATAATTCAAGAGATTTCAAGAGAAATAAATGATTCAAGGATCTGATCCAACAATCATAAAGAAAATAAAAAAAAAAATAATACTATGGTTCGAGAAGAAGTAGCAGGATCCACTCGAACACTACAGTGGAAATGTGTTGAATCAAGAGTAGACAGCAAGCGTCTTTATTATGGTCGTTTCGTTCTGTCCCCGCTTATGAAAGGTCAAGCCGATACTATAGGTATTTTCATGCGAAGGGCTTTACTTGGAGAAATAGAAGGAACATGTATCACACGTGCAACATCTGAAAATGTGCTGCATGAATATTCTACGATAGCAGGTATTGAAGAATCAGTACATGAGATTTTAATAAATTTGAAAGAAATTGTATTGAGAAGTAATCTCTATGGAGTTAGGGGCGCATCCATTTGCGTCAGGGGTCCCAAATACATAACAGCTCAAGATATCATCTCACCGCCTTCTGTAGAAATAGTTGACACGACACAGCATATAGCTAACCTGACAGAACCAATTGATTTGTGTATTGAATTACAAATCAAGAGAGATCGCGGATATCGTATGAAATTCACAAACGACTCTCACGATGGAAGTTATCCTATAGATATTGTATCCATGCCCGTTCGAAATGCGAATCATAGTATTCATTCTTATGGGAATGGGAATGAAAAACAAGAGATACTCTTTCTAGAAATATGGACGAATGGAAGTTTAACTCCTAAAGAAGCACTTTATGAAGCTTCTCGTAATTTGATTGATTTATTGATTCCTTTTCTACATGCAGAGGAAGAGGACATGAATTTCGAGGAAAATGAAAACAGATGGAATCTACCCCTTTTTTCCTTTCAAGACAGATTCACTAATCTCAATAAAAACAAAAAAGGAATTCCATTGACATGTATTTTTATTGACCAATCAGAATTGTCTTCCAGGACCTATAATTGTCTCAAAAGGTCCAATATACATACATTATTGGACCTTTTGAGTCACAGTCAAGAAGATCTTATTAAAATGGAATATTTTCGCATAAAAGATGTAAAACAGATATTGGGCACTCTACAGAAGCATTTTGCAATCAATTTACCTACGAAAAAGTTTTCATTTTGCAATCAATTTACCTACGAAAAAGTTTTCATTTTAAAGTTTTTAGAAATAAAAAAGAATAGAATAAGTTTTGAATCTCCGACACGATCCATATATTTGCAGAATAGATCATAATAAGATTGATTTATGTATCTAGGGAAGATCCAGAAAGGGGATCTTCCTTAGATACCTATGTCGTGGTATTTCACGGTTGAATCAATTTAAAAAAGACCTAAAGTTAGGGATTTATCAATAGGTAAAGTTGCTCCAATACCTAACCAAAGAGCTACTGCGGTACCGATCAAAAACACTGTTGTAGCTACTGGACGACGAAATGGATTTTGGAATTTATTGACATTCTCCAAAAAAGGTACTGTCAATAATCCTATCGGTACTGAAACCATTAAAAGAACACCCAATAACTTATTGGGTACTGTGCGAAGTATTTGAAATACGGGAAAGAAGTACCATTCGGGTAATATTTCCAACGGAGTTGCAAATGGATCCGCGGGTTCACCGATCATTGACGGCTCTAGAACTGCTAAGCCCACACTACATGCAATAGTGCCTAGAATTACTACTGGAAAAATATATAAAAGATCATTGGGCCATGCGGGTTCTCCATAATAATTATGCCCCATCCCTTTAGCCAATTTAGCTCTTAATACGGGATCATTCAAATCAGGTTTCTTTGTTATTTGGATAGGTGAATTCTTGTGGATCCATCCCCCAAAGGAACCGGACATGATAATTTTTTATCATCCGGCTCGAGCAAGAATCAAAATAATCACAGAAAGAGATCCATAGAAAATCTATAGTTCATACATATCTACATATCTAATGTATGTAGAATTACTTTATGTAAGAAAAGATTTATCAAATTCCATTTCCCCGAGTTGCAACGATTCATTGCAAAAAATTCAGTTCTGGCAACAAGGAAATGCTCAATATCCAAGTAGGCTTACAAATTCGATCATGATCAAGTGCTTTTTGGATTGTCTCATGTCTTTTGGTTGGTATTTATCCCCACAGCATCTCGATTTTCTTAAATATACATACAAAAATACAAAGTTTTTACTTGTTACTAATAAAGTCTAGCCCTGTTCTTCCTTAGATCCCTTATTTCACTCCGATAGTATCAAAGATCGGGGTCGATGCAGAGGAAATGAATGCATCTACATACTATAAGAAACTTACTAAGCTTACTATAAGGTTAATACAAAATACTAATACTATCAATTACTAATTACTCTAATTAGAAGAAATTTCCTATAAAAAAAAAGAAAAAAAAAGTGGAATAGATAGAACATTTGATCATGGATCATGCCACATCACTTATTCTAGAGATCTTACGGAGCCTGTTCATGCATAACATAATTCGGGTATGATCATAGAAAAGATTCTCCTCAAGCGAACCGCCCTATCCTATGCTACATAAAGGCACTGATGTGATGGTTGGATGCGGAGACACATTGGGTTGTGAATTCCAACATGGCGGATAAAATCATATATCTGCATGGCCCAATCAATAGTTCAAGTCACACACTCCCATAATCCATCCTCTTTTTAGTAAAATAGACTTCAACAATTCGTATAAAATAAAAAATACTTCAGAGTTGAAGAGAAGTATCCAAATAACATGCCTTATTTTTCAATAATCCATATTTTTAGCAATAAAAGACTCTTGTTCCTCCCCTATATGATAAATTACAAATATCTAGGATCTGCCTTCTCTCTCTATAAAGGACCCGAAATACCTTGCTTACGTATCATTGGAAAGTGCATTAACATAAATACGGCAGTAAGAAGAGGCAGTACAAAAGTATGTAAACTATAAAAACGAGTCAAAGTGGATTGACCCACACTAGCACTTCCACGTAATAATTCTACCAAAGATGATCCTATTATAGGAATAGCTTCAGGCACGCCTGTTACAATTTTTACTGCCCAATAACCAATTTGGTCCCGAGGTAAGGAATAACCAGTTACGCCAAAAGATGCGGTCAATACAGCCAGAACCACCCCTGTAACCCAAGTTAATTCGCGGGGTTTTTTAAA